TATTAAATAGAAAAAAACGAAAAAGCGGGTAGCGGGAATCGAACCCGCATCGGTAGCTTGGAAGGCTAGGGGTTATAGTCGACGTCAACTCAGGTTTTTTAACGTCTCTAATTCAAAACCGAACATGAAACTTTGGTTTCATTCGGCTCCTTTATGGAAGATGGAGAAATTCCATGATCTAAGCTGTGAACGAAAAAAAAAACAAAATTTGACCCATAACATCTATGTCAGCTTTTCTATCTTGAATAGATTCAAGACGGCTCGCTTTATAGATGATCCCTCTATAAGAGGAAGATTAGAAAAATCTTTCTAGTTAGTTCGTTCTCTATTTCTATTGGAGAGAATCCTGAGGAAAAGTCTTCTTTTCTACCGAGCTAAACGAATATGTTGATGTCTATAGTAAACCAAAGTCATCATTTTATAGCTATTTTACTTCAACTTTCCCTCGACAAATAAAAAAAAGAAGATTTAGTTACGATTAGAATTTTTTTTACTTTCCTTATCCATGGATCTTTTACTCATACTCATTCAATTGGAAGTATTGATCCAATTCAATCAAAATTCTGTTTCGTAATTTCAGAATCCAATTTGAATTTCAATTTGGATAAAAATCACGAGAATGTGGATTTGTCCTCGAACTTGTCATTGCGAGGTAAAGGGTTAAATCCTTTTTAAGAAATGAAGTTTTTGTTCGGAATACAAAAAAAACCGAAGGACCCCTTAACTATTAGGGGATTCATATAACGAATCTCACTTTTACCACTAAACTATACCCGCTACAATGTCATTATTGTATAGAAATGGGTTTTTGTCGAACAAAAAAGAATTGTGGCGGTATCAGAAAAAATCCTTAAATTTAGAGTGTTGATGCCTTTTGTCAGGTGACTCTCATTTTTACTAAAAGGGATGATTTAAATAACCTATTCTATCTTTTTTTGCTGGAGGGGTTTGGACCGATTAGGGTTTGATAAAATAACTTCAGTTATAACATAAAAATAACTGATGGAAGAATCCACGTTTAAAAAATTTAACCCCCTTTTTAGGAATTAGTTCCAACTATATACTATATCTAGTAATCTAGTAAAAAAAAAGAATAGTCCCTTTTAGACTAAAGTATTTTGAAAAGGCCCGGCTAGGTACTAACCCGGCCAGGCCATGGGAATGAAAAAGCCCTTACTCTTACTTTATCAAAAAATAATGGGGTTGCGGTTAAACCGTCTTTAGACCCATATAATAAAATAATAAAGGAAAAATAAAGAAGAAATACTCTTTTCAATCCTTACCTTATACATGTTAAGTAATGTAACATAGTACTTATTATTTTTCAACTGGAGAGATGGCTGAGTGGACTAAAGCGTCGGATTGCTAATCCGTTGTACGAGCTATTCGTACCGAGGGTTCGAATCCCTCTCTTTCCGTTTCCGTTGAATTTATCTTTTTGTTTTCTTTAATATTTATCGGAAAGGAAATCCTTTTTATTTTCTTATAGTCAAATTCCTAGTTAAAGGAGTAAATTGAAAAAATTCTAAGAAAATCTTAAAATATAAAATAAAGCAAAAGAAAGGAAAAAGTCTTATCCTATTTTTTAGTCTTCTCGTCCAGGATTACGTCCTGGATCATTAGATAGGAATCCGAAGATGAAGAGAGAAACAAAGAATATAACTACTGTGTAAACGAAGAGTTTGAGAGTAAGCATTACACAATCTCCAATATCATTTTTTTTGTAAAAAAGAGAATAGATTCGCCATTTTTATACCCCATATTCTAACTATTTTGATACTAAGAAATGAAGCAGTTTAAAAAAAAAAAATGAATTTTCATAAATTCAGTTGTAATATTTGGAAGAAGACTCTTTCATTACCAAAAGTATCTTTAATATCCAAAACCAAAATAGTTAATTGGTGGGTAACCCACTAGAGTTTTTCACCGGAAAAGGGTCAGAATGCAGAAATGAGGTGATCCAGCTTTAGAGCAACTATTTCAATTTGCACCAAGAGCTCAGCCCTTATCAATTGTTAGTTTTTTTATCGAATAAAGCATGCATTTTTCTAGAACAGTATTATATTTAATATCTCAGCGAAAGCTTACAGCAGCTTGCCAAACAAAGGCTAAGAGAAAAAATAGCAGAGGTATAACTGGCATAAGATCTACAATTGGATTTAAAAAGGCGTAGGCCTCAGGCAATTTGGCAAATAAAAAATGAATCGAATAAAGGTCAGAATTAAGACAGATACCGCTCAAACTGAAGATATTAAGCATAACAAAAGTTTTTTGTTCTTGGAGATAATTGCTTTTTGATTGAGTTATTGATATAAAGGAAAATGAAGAAAGTAAAATAGACTCAAAAACTCTTCTTTTTCTTTGAACTTACCCAATCAAAAATCCTTCTATTTTCAATCCAAAATAGAATAAATTCGAATTTCATACAATATCTTATATCTTAATTAAATTATATGTAATGATCAATCCATTTTTATATAATTCTATATCGGCACGTGTTTAAAATTATCCATTCCATAGAAATTTTGGCTGGAATTGACGAACAACCACTACTAACAGTAGTCTTTATTAGTGAAGAATCTAAATAGAAGTGGGGCGTGGCCAAGTGGTAAGGCAACGGGTTTTGGTCCCGCTATGCGGAGGTTCGAATCCTTCCGTCCCAGAGGATATGGATTAGATGCAACTAAAGAACGTCAAAACTATCATTTATTTACAATAACAGAGTAATAGCCTATTGGATAGAATTGGGTTCTTCTTTCTACTTTGTTAATAAATACTAATTCTTTTATGAACCATATCTTTTTTACAAACTTAATTGAGTTCAAATGACACCTATATTTTTTATTCAGGCAGGTATAAGTAACATAAATCACACTAGTTTGAATAAAAAAAAAGAAGTTGTACAGTCCTTTCATCATAGGCACATGCTCTTTGATATTCATACTGAAGATAAGTACTTAGAAAAACTGTACCTGCCAGATCCTTTAATTTAAACGGATATATCGATTAATTAGTAAGACTTTTTCCATTCTAAACAAAAATATTGGTAGTAATTGAATTCAATCAAGGGTATTAAGTCTCTTCAGACAAAACTTTAGTGGGGTAAAATAAAAATTAGGAACAAGAGCTTAATCCGAACCCTTTTTTTATACTTAGCCTAGCTCACCTAGTGCATCTCGGAAAAAGGCCTGCTTTTTTTATGCTTCATCATCTCCATAACGAAAAATATCCATTTTAATACCTTTAGCTTTTCTACAAATCTCATTAATAAAAGATCAAGTAAATTACATACGTAACAGATGCTCTTTTGTTTGAACCCCCTTTTTAAGTATTTCTATTTTTGCTCTAATTCAAAAAATGAATTAATAATTGTAAATCTGGATAACAATTTTGAGAGGAGGTGATTCGCCTATTCTAGTCACTTTCTGGAAAGATTAAAGAAAATTTACTTTCAAGTGGGGACTTCGATGTATTGTTCTATATTAAGTAACAACAGTGTTTTTCTTTTTGTAACAAATGTTTGTGATCCTTTTAATTGAAATAGTTAATCCATAATTAAGTTGCCGGTTGTTTAATTTAGCAAATAGATACGGAAATCCTTTACTCATTCGATTCCTATTTCTTTAATCAGATAAAGCAATAAGGAAGAAAAATTTTCCACAGATATCACTCTTTTTATCCACTTCATAAAAACCTGGAATTTTTTTTTTACTTAGCTATTTTCCTTAACCTATCGATGGTTGAATTAGAAAAGAACGATGGATTTTTCTATCTCAGGATAGGCTGAAAACATGTGCTATATTCAAATAATGATGTCGAAGTAGGAAATGTGTTTTCAATATTTTTCCTGTGAGTTCTCGGTACTCGAAGAGGCGGATTCATTACAAAGAACTCATTTATTCATGTTATTTTTATTCTATTTTTATTATAGAATTCTATTCTTCTATAATTATATAAAAATAATACAATATTTTTATACAATAAAATTTGGAATTTAAATAGGGGATTTAAGGTGAATTCTTAGTGAGGACTTCCTTCGAAAAGAATTTCGCCACCCATATACACGTCAAATAGATTACTATAATACGGAGTACTGACCAAACCAATGACTACTCATGATTCCATTTCTAAACTATAGGATGTTATGGTAAAACTTCGTTTGAAACGATGTGGTAGAAAGCAACGTGCGACTTGAAGGACATGATCAGCTGTGGATTCTTACATCCGTCATTTTATATCGCAATGAAGGTGCCCTTGGCTCGACATCTTTTGTTCTGTTCTATTACTCTCAATTGTAATTCAAATAGTACATAATATGATGGAGCTCGAGTATAAAGTATTGATTGATTTCTTAGGGGCAAGAATCTAGGGTGAGTGCCAATGAATAAGTTGGAACAACTTCGTAAGTGTATCTTCAAGATATAAATCGAAAGGATCGAATTCGAACACGTTTCAAACCCATTTTTTCGAATTGGTAAAACTCTTTTGATCCAAAGTGTATAAAGCGGGAATCAAGCATTCAAATGATTCTTTGATATAAGAAATCATAAAAAAGGGTATGTTGCTGCCATTTTGAAATGATTAAGGATCACCGAAGTAATGTCTAAACCCACGGATTCACAGTAAAGATAAAACATCTTGGAACAAGGAAAGACTTTTTTCAATTGTCGTAATAACTAGAGAAGAATAAAAAACTTCTAAACGAGACAGAAAGAGGTTAGAGACCACTCAATAACTGAAATGCCTAAGGCCATTCTTTGAACTATTTGAGAGTTATCTAACTTGAGTTATGAGTACGAATGCCTTTTTTGTTTTTTTGAAAACAAGAGAGGGCTTTATTTTGATTCTATTTATTTAATTATTTTAGGGATCCACGTGGCATTTAAATTATAGAATTTCGAATCATTTTTTCTTGAGCCGTACGAGGGGAAAACTTCTTATAAGGTTCTGAGGGGGGTATTACATCTATCCCAATAAGCCGTTTATCGAATTGTTGCAATTGATGTTCGAGCCCGAAGAGAAGGAAGAGATCTTCGTAAAGTGGGTTTTTATGATCCGATAAGGAATCAAACCCATTTAAATGTTCCTGCTATTCTCTATTTCCTTGAAAAGGGGGCTAAACCTACAGGAACTGTTCATGATATTTCAAAGAAGGCAGATGTTTTTAGGGAACTTTTTCTTAATCAATCCAAATTAAAGAAATAAAAAAAAAAAGAGTGGGGGTATAACTCGGATCTAATCTAATTTTTTATACCTTTTCATTACTCTATCTCTTTCTTACTCTAATCAGAACCGATTTTTTATTGTTCCTCTAAAATCACATGATAAGAACGAAAATACCTTGTATTGGTATTTTGATAGAAAAATCTTCAAATGAATAGAATAGCTCAAGAACTTGGATTTAGAAATCGAAAATTAGGATATTCCCTTTAATTGGATGGTTTTCTTTGGAGTTCTAAAGGATGAGATTAAACTTCCTTTGTCAACTTCTATTGATTAATTAATTCCAATATATTTATATTTTTCCTATTTGCTATTTCCATTTAGTTTTTATCTATCTATTATCTATGTAGATAATCCATGTAGTGCCAATCCAACACAAGTCCTTCTTTTTTTCTTAGTAATTTAGATTCGAATGGAATTTCTTGTCGTTTTTGTATTGTATTTTTTTCTCAACATTTATCTTGACAACAGTCTATCGAACAAATATAATTAGATCGTGGATAAAAAGAAAAGGATCCATTTATCTTCGTTCCATAGATTTTGGTTTTTCTTTCCTTCATTTTTTATTAGTTTTTAGTTCAATGTTTCGATTGTGTCATGCAATCTTTAGTTTGGTTTTGACTGGATTTATAGACTTTTTGGCTTGGGGTTGCTAACTCAACGGTAGAGTACTCGGCTTTTAAGTGCGACTAGGATTTTTTACATATCTGAATGAAGCAAGGGATTCGTCCATACCGTCGGTAGAGTTTGTACGACCACGACTGATCCTAAATGGGAATGACTGGAAAAAATAGCATGTCGTATCAATAGAGAATTCTAAAAATATTTCATTCTTAAAAGCTTGCTCCTGATTTTAATTTTTGGAGCAAACCAAAATGAATTCAAAGTTGGGTCAGGTGAATAAATGGATAGAGCCTTTTGGCTCCAATTGTAGGGAAATAAAAAGCTACGTGCTTATGTTCGTAATTTGAACGACTACCCGATCTAATTATACGTTAAAAATATATTAGTGCCTGCTACGGGAAAGGCTTCGCCCATGAATGGATTATCCATTAAAAAAAAATCCTAACTATTCTCTCTTTTAGAGTGGAGATGACTGTGTAAAAGAAGCCGTATATTGATAAATATCCATTTTCCAAAATCAAAAGAGCGATTAAGTTGAAAAAATAAAGGATTTCTAACCACCTTTTTATCCTATAATGAATCTCCATTTTTTATATGGAAAAGAGAGGATAGAGAGTCCGTTGATGAGTTTACTTATCTCCGAGGTGTTTCTTTTTTATATTCCTCTAATACCTTGTTTTGACTGTATCGCACTATGTATCATTTGATAATCCAAGAAATCCATTATCTTTTATTCAAATCGAATTTCCATTTTAAATGGAGGAAGTTAAAGGATCTTTAGACCTCGATAAATCTCGTCAACATGACTTCCTATATCCACTTATCTTTCAAGAGTATATTTCTGCATTTGCTCATGATCATAGGTCCGTTTTGTTGGAAAATGGGGATTATGACAAAAAGTTGAGTTTTCTACTTCTTAAACGTTTAATTAATCGAATGTATCAACAGAACCATTTAGCTCTTTTTACTAATACTAATGGTTCTAACCAAAATGCATTTTTGGGGCACAATAAGAATTTGTATTCTCAAATGCTATCAGAAGGTTTTTCAGTAATTATAGAAATTTTATTTTCCCTACGACTAGAATCTTCTTTCGAAAGGAAAGAAATAGTAAAATTTAAAAATTTACGCTCAATTCATTCTTTATTTCCTTTTTTAGAAGATCAATTGGTACATTTAACTTATGTGTCAGATATAGAAATAACCCCTCCCATCCATCTTGAAATATTGGTTCAAACCCTCCGCTACTGGGTGAAAGATGCTTCTTCGTTACATTTAGTACGTTTCTTTCTTTACAAGTATGATAATTGGAATAGCCTTATTACACTAAAGAAGTCCATTTCCATTTTTTTAAAAAGGAATCCAAAATGCTTCTTGTTCCTCTATAATTCTCATGTATGTGAATCCGAATACATCCTCGGTTTTCTTCGTAACCAGTCGTTTTATTTACCATCAACATCGTTTGGACTCTTTTTTGAGCGAATCCTTTTCTATGGAAAAATAAAAAAACCTTTTGTAGAAGTCTTTTCTATTCAAACCAAGCTAGGGTTGTTCAAGGATCCTTTTATTCATTATGTTAGGTATCAAGGAAAAGCCTTTTTGGGCTCAAAAGGCACGCCTCTCCTGATGAGTAAATGGAAATATTACCTTATT